AATATAATAATTTAAATCTAAGCTATTAATATCTTGATATTGATAATTTATAAATATAATAAATAATAAATTTAAGCTATTAATATCTTGATATTGATAATTTATAAATATAATAAATAATAAATTTAAGCTATTAATATCTTGATATTGATAATTTATAAATATAATAAATAATAAATCTAAGCTATTAATATCTTGATATTGATAATTTATAAATATAAGATGGTGGGGACACCTTATATGTAAATTTAATATAAATATTTATTTATTATTAATAAATTTATAAATTTAGGTACATAATTGTTAGTTACCCTCTCTTAAATTTAAGCTATTAATATCTTGATATTGATAATTTATAGGGTATGGGGAGTTATAGTTGATCCACCTACATATTTTTTATTTATATAAATTATATAGTATTATAAATTTAATATTATATTTTTAAAGTTTCTTCTGGAAAATTATTATTTTAGGTTATTATTTAATCCTGTGGGGGGATAATAAGATATTAATTTAATTAAATGATGTAATCCAGGGGGGCCGCCAGGGACCGCCGTAGGGCCAGGGGGTAGATAGATATGGAATTATTTAATATACTGGAAAGATATATTATATGTAAATATCAGAGACTTAAGAACATAACTTCTGAAAGATTTAATTATAAAATTATCTTATAAATTAGATAAGATAACAGTTATTGATTTGAAGCGAGTGAAAAGGAGCTATAGTTATCACACTATATGTGATAGTACATATGGGACATTTGACTATATGCAACATATATATTAGTTTTAGATAGAAATTCTAGTTTATGCACCCAGGACTGTAGGATCTGGAGGGCTTGTAGGTATAAAGGATGGGGAGAGGGAGTTATAGTTGATCCACCTACATATTTTTTATTTATATAAATTATATAGTATTATAAATTTAATTCTAGTTTATTATTTAATTTTATGTTATGGTAGATTAACATGTAAGTTTTAGCGATAATTATAGTTAAGGTTTAATCTTAATGGTTAAATTATTTTTATTTTATGCAGTTATTTATTTTATATATTTTGTTTTCAAGGATATAGCTCCTTCAATTTTGACTAGCAAAAATTGTGCCAGCGGCTGCGGTTACACAATTAGTTATAATTAATTTGTTTAATAATTTAAATTTATTAATTATTTTGAATATTAAGGTTTTATTATTAAAGTGAAATTTATAATATTACTTATAATTTTGGTTATATTATTGTAGGAAATTTTTGATTTAAACTAGGATTAGATACCCTATTATTTAAAATGTAAATTTTTATTTATTATTAATAGATTTGATCTTTAAATTAAAAGAATTTGACGGTAATTTAATCATTTCAGAGGAACCTGTCCTTTAATTGATATTCCACGATATATTTTACTTTAATTAATGTTTGTATATCTCTGTTTATTGAGTGTTTTATAAGAATTTATTCTCTGATATTATTATTTAATATATATCAGGTCAAGGTGCAGCTATATTAAAGGTTGAGATGGGTTACATTAATTGTAATTAATTTTGGATTAATTTATTTTAATTATTTATGAAATTGGATTTGAATGTAATTATTATTATATTTTAATAATGATATTTGTTCTATATTAAGTACATATCGCCCGTCGCTCTCATTATTTAAATGAGATAAGTCGTAACAAAGTAGGCTTATCGGAAGATGAGCCTGGATTTAAACAAATTATGCTAAGTGCATTTATTAGTTACATTAATAATTTATTTGTGCGATTCAAATTGATTTGATTTAATTTAAATTTAATTGTTATTATTATTTAATTTTTTTTGATAAAAGTAATTTATTATCTTAGTATATTTTATTGAAGTTGATTATTTATATATTTATAGTTGATTTTTCTGTAAGGGTTAATTATTTATATTATTAAAGTAGAATTAAATTTTTGTACCTTTTGCATCAGGGTTTATTTAATTATCTAATTTATTATTATTTTCCCGAAATTACAAGAGTTATTTTATATTGTAAGTTAATGTTTTATAATTATTTATAAATGTAAAATTGAGTTATATGCTATTCATTTGTAAATATCTGGTTTTTTAATAAATAAATTTAATTTAGGATTAATTATTTATCATTTATAAATTTAATTATAGTTGATTTACTTAATCTAATATTTTAGGGGATAAGCTCTTAAATAATTTTATAGATATATATTTATTTATACATATATATGTAGGTTTAGAAACTACCATCATTAATTTCGTTATAGTTTATATATGTATATTATTTATTTCATTTTTATCTTAATTTTATATTAGGATGTTATAAATAATTAATTTTTATAAGTAATTATGATAAAATTAGTATTTTTGTAATTTATATTATAGTAACTCGGCAATTATAATGTTCACCTGTTTATCAAAAACATGTCCTATTGATATTTATATTAGGTCTGGCCTGCCCACTGATAATTTAAATTTAAAGGGCCGCAGTATTTTGACTGTGCGAAGGTAGCATAATCATTTGTCTTTTAATTGGGGACTTGTATGAATGGTTGGATGAGACATTGACTTTCTTTATTATAATTTATGAATTTAATTTTTTAGTTAAAAAGCTAAAATGTTTTTATAGGACGAGAAGACCCTATAGAATTTTATTTAATTTTGTAATATTTAAATTGGATGATTATTTATTTATTATTTTTATATAAATTTTGTTGGGGCGATGTAGAAATTTTATGAACTTTCTATTATTTTTTATTATAAATTAATATCTTATTGATCCTTTTTTAAGGATAACAAGATTAAATTACCTTAGGGATAACAGCGTAATTTCTATGGAGAGTTCTTATTGATATAGAAGGTTGCGACCTCGATGTTGGATTAAATTAAGATTTTAATGCAGAAGTTAAAATTCTAGGTCTGTTCGACCTTTAATTATTTACATGATCTGAGTTCAGACCGGCGTGAGCCAGGTTGGTTTCTATCCTTAAATTTATTATTATTTTTTAGTACGAAAGGACCAATTATAAGGAATATTTCTTTATTTATATGATTTTTATTAATATAACTATTTTGGCAGAATTTAGTGCGATAAATTTAGAATTTATTTATATAGATAAATCTATAAATAGTAAATGTTTATTATTAATTATTTGCTAACTATTATTTTAATTTTAGTTTCTGTTGCGTATGTAACTCTTTTAGAGCGTAAGGTTTTGGGTTATATTCAGTTGCGTAAAGGTCCAAATAAAGTAGGATTTATTGGTCTTTTACAACCTTTTTCTGATGGTTTAAAACTATTTTTTAAAGAGCAAATTTATCCTTTAAAATCAAATTTTATTATTTATTATTTTTCTCCTGTATTTATATTATTTATTTCTTTTTCTTTATGATGTTTATATCCTTTTGTTATTAATTTATGTTATTTTAATTTCGGTCTTTTATTTTTTATATGTTGTACTGGTATTGGGGTTTATGGTCTTATATTATCGGGTTGATCTTCAAATTCCATATATTCTTTATTAGGTAGTTTGCGTTCAGTTGCTCAGACTATTTCTTATGAGGTTTCTATATCAGTTATTATATTGTGTTTATTTATTTTTACTTATTCTTTTAATTTTTTAAATTTTATATTTTATCAAGAATATATTTGATTTATTTTATTTTCTTTTCCTTTATTTTTTTGTTGATTATCCTCTATTTTAGCAGAGACTAATCGTGCTCCTTTTGATTTTGCTGAGGGGGAAAGTGAACTAGTAAGAGGTTTTAATGTAGAATATAGAGGAGGCGGTTTTGCTTTTATTTTTTTATCTGAGTATATAAATATTGTTTTTATGAGAATATTAACTGTTATTATTTTTATGGGGTGTGATCTTTTATCTATTTTTTTCTATCTAAAACTAACTTTTATTATTTTTTGATTTATTTGAGTTCGAGGATCAATGCCTCGGTTCCGTTATGATAAATTAATATATTTAACTTGAAAATTGTTTTTACCTCTTTCTTTGAATTATTTTTTATTTTTTATAGGGTTTTTATCTTTTATATTGTTGGATATTTAATTCATTAATTTAAGTATAATAAGTCAATGAGATTTTTATTTCTCTTTTTTTACTTTCAAGGTAAGTGTTATTATAACTTATTGACTATATGTTTATTAATTTATCTCATAATAAATATATTATTGCATTAATTATAAAGTATGAAAAATAAATAACTGTTATAACTTGTCCTACAAAAATAAAAGGTTCTTCAGCGGGTCGTGCTCCAATTCATGTTAATATAATAATAACTGTTGTAAATCTTCAGAATAATACCTTATTTAAGGGATAAAATGTATTTCTTTGAAATTTTCTCTTATTAATTAGAGGTGGTATTATAATAATTAGGATTGATATTAATATTGCTATAACTCCCCCTAACTTATTAGGGATGGATCGTAGAATGGCATAAGCAAATAAAAAGTATCATTCTGGTTGGATATGTACGGGTGTAACTAATGGATTGGCAGGAATGAAATTTTCAGGATCTCCTAATATTCGAGGTTCTAAAAGAATCAATATGGAAAATATTAATAATGTTCTTATTATTCCTATTAAGTCTTTGGTTGTGAAGTATGGATGGAATGGTGTTTTATCATTGTTTCTATTTAATCCTAATGGATTATTTCTTCCTGTTTGATGTAAAAATAATAGGTGAATTATTACTAGGGCTATAATTATAAAGGGTAACAGAAAGTGTAGAGTGAAGAAACGTGTCAAAGTTGCATTATCTACTGAAAATCCTCCTCATAGTCATTTAACTAATTCATTTCCTAAATAAGGAATTGCTGATAATAAATTAGTAATTACTGTTGCTCCTCATAATGATATTTGTCCTCAGGGTAAAACGTATCCTAGGAATGCAGTTCCTATAGTTACTAGTAAAATAATAACTCCAATAATTCAAGTTATAATTAATTTATATGATCCATAATATAAACCTCGTCCTACATGAATATATAAATATAAAAAGAATAATGATGCTCCGTTTGCGTGTGTATTTCGTAATAGTCACCCATTATTAACATCTCGGCAGATATGGATTACTCTATTAAATGCTAGTTCGGTATTAGCTGTATAATGTATAGCTAAAAAAATTCCTCTTATTGTTTGAATTATTAAACATATTCCTAATAAGGATCCTAAATTTCATCATAATGAAATTGATGAAGGAGAAGGGAGGTCAATTAGTGAATTATTAATAATTTTAATTAATGGATGGGTTTTTCGTATTGGTTTATTCATATTATAGTTTATTTCGTAATGGCCCCCCCTGTACGGGGGCTATATTTGATACAATAATTATTCTTAATAGTAAATATATAATTATTATTATAATAATGTATCCAGATGTTGTATTGAATAATTTAATTATATTTATTTCATCTATTTTTATTATATTATTACTGTAAATAATTCCATCATTAATTTCTAAATATTCAATTATAACATATACTACAAAGTTTAATATTAAAAATATTATAATTAATTTAAAGGGAGTTTGAAACTTTTCATTTGAGGCAACACTTGCTATATAAATGAATAAAACCAATATGCCTCTTAATATAATTATAATAATAATATAGGATAATAAAAAAGATTTTATATTTACACCTATAAGCAGGGCAATAATAATTGTTTGACAGATTATTATGAATCCTATACTTAAAGGATGTTTTATACATAAAAATATAATGGATATGGTTACTATTAATGTATATATAATTGACAATCAGTAAATAGTTTAAATAAAATATTAATTTTGGAGATTAAAGTTAAGCATTAGCTTTTTACTGAAGTTTTAAAGATATTCTCTATTTATGATTTACAAAATCATTGTTTTATTTAAACTATTAAAACTTATTTTAATAATTAATATAATAATTATAAATATAATATTATGTGGTTTATTGGTTTTTTGTTCAACTCGTAAACATATTCTTCTTTCTTTATTAAGAATTGAGTTTATAATATTATCTATTTTTTATTTATTGTTTTTAACAATATTAAATTATGACCATGAATTATATTATATCTTGATATTTTTAATTTTTTCTGTTTGTGAGGCGGCTCTAGGTTTATCTATTTTAGTAATATTAGTTCGCACTCAAGGTAATGATTATTTATCTAGAATTTCCACTTTATCATGATAAAGTATATTGTTATTATTTTGTTTTTAATCCCTTTAATTAATCATTGATGATTAATATTATTATGCTTTATAATTATTTCCTTTTGTTTTATTAATTTAAATATTCCTTTTAATTTTATTGGTAAGGTAAGAGGTTTATTTAGCTTTGATGTTATTTCTTATAGAATAATATCTTTATCTTATCTAATTTTATTTTTAATAATTATAGCAAGTACTAATATTTATAAAAAAAATAATAATTCTTTAGAGTTTTTGTTTATTATACTAATAATAATACTATTATTAATGTTAGCTTTTAGTTCTGATAATTTATTATTATTTTTTATCTTTTTTGAGGCTTCAATTTTACCCACCCTTTTTTTGATTTTTGGGTGGGGTTATCAACCAGATCGATTACTTGCTGGTTATTATTTATTATTTTATACTCTTTTTTTTTCTTTTCCTATGCTTTTGGGAATTTTTTATATTTATAATAATGTTAGTACTTTATATTTTTGACTTATTATATCTGATATAAATATTTATTTATATTTGTCTATAGTTTTAGCTTTTTTAGTTAAAATGCCTATGACTTTTATTCATTTTTGACTTCCTAAGGCTCATGTTGAGGCTCCTATTTCTGGTTCTATGATTTTAGCTGGGGTTCTTTTAAAGTTAGGAGGTTATGGATTATTTCGAGTTGGTTTATTTATTTCATCTTACTCCCTAAATTTTAGTTATATTTGAATTTCAATTAGATTATATGGTGCTTTTCTTGTTAGAATTCTTTGTTTATGTCAAGTTGATATTAAGTCAATAATTGCTTATTCTTCAGTTGCTCATATATCTTTAGTTATTTGTGGTATTATGATTTTTAATATTTATAGTTTTTTGGGTGCTTTAGTATTAATGATTGGTCATGGTTTTTGTTCTTCGGGATTATTTTGTTTAGCTAATATTATTTATGAGCGTACTCATAGTCGAAGATTTATTATTAATAAGGGATTAATTACTGTAATACCAAGAATTTCAATATTATGATTTCTTTTATGTTCTTGTAATATGGCTGCTCCTCCTTCATTAAATCTTTTAGGGGAAATTCTTATTATTAATAGATTAATTAGTTGAAATATTTATACTTTTATTTTTTTGATAATAATTTCATTTTTTAGATGTTGTTATAGAATTTATTTATTTTCCTATACTCAACATGGTTTTATAAATAGTGGTTTTTATGCTCTTTCTTCTGGAAGTTTATGTGAATATATGTTAGTTTTATTACATTGATTACCTTTAAATTTATTAATTCTTAATTTTAATTCATTTATGATTTATTTTTAATTGGATTAATGATAGTTTAATTTGAGAATTATAATTTGTGGTATTATAGGTGAATATATTCTCTTAATCCATTATTAAACTGTGTTTATATAAATTTTGATTTATATTACTTTTATTTATTAGATTTTTATTTCTCCTTTTCGGTCTTTATTTTTTATTAGATAGTTATTCTTTATTTTTAGATTGAGAAGTTTTAACAGTTAATTCTTCTTCATTAATAATAACTTTTTTGTTTGATTGAATATCTTTAATTTTTATAGGTAGAGTTTTATTTATTTCATCAATAGTTATTTTATATAGAAGTTCTTATATATCAGGGGATATATATATATATCGTTTTCTTAATTTGGTACTTCTGTTTATTTTGTCTATAATATTTTTAATTATTAGTCCTAATCTTATTAGAATTTTATTAGGTTGAGATGGCTTAGGTTTAGTATCTTATTGTTTAGTTATTTATTTTCAGAGAAATAAGTCTTATAATGCGGGTATATTAACTATTTTAACTAATCGAATTGGTGATGTTGCTATTCTTATTTCTATTGCTTGAATATTTAATAATGGTAGTTGACATTATATTTATTATATATCTTTTTCAAATAATTGATATAAATGGTTATTTTTTCTTGTTATTTTAGCAGCTTTTACTAAGAGTGCTCAAATCCCTTTTTCTTCTTGACTTCCTGCTGCTATGGCTGCTCCTACTCCTGTTTCAGCTCTTGTTCATTCTTCAACTTTGGTAACTGCAGGTGTTTATTTACTAATTCGTTTTTATGATTTAATTACAATATATGATACATCTTATTTTTTATTATTATCTCTTATAACTATATTTATAGCTGGCTTAGGTGCGAATTTTGAATATGATTTGAAAAAGATTATTGCTTTATCTACTCTAAGTCAATTAGGTATGATAATGAGTATTTTATTTATAGGTTATCCTTTTTTGTCTTATTTTCATTTATTGACTCATGCTTTTTTTAAGGCTTTATTATTTTTGTGTGCTGGTTTAATTATTCATGCAATGAATGATTCTCAGGATATTCGTCATATAGGTATATTAATTAATCAATTACCTTATACTATATCTTGTTATTGTATTTCTACTTTATCTTTGTGTGGCTTACCCTTTCTTTCTGGTTTTTATAGAAAGGATATAATTTTAGAGAGTTTAACATTATCTTATACTAATTTATTTTTTTATATTATTTTTTATCTTTCAGTAGGTTTAACTGCTTCTTATAGCTTTCGTTTAATTTATTATTGTTTAGGTTCTCATAATGGATTATTTGGATTTGGTATAATTAGTGAAGATTTAATTATAAGATTATCTATAATTTTAATAACTTTTATATCTGTTTTTTCTGGTAGTTTATTTTTTTGACTATTTAATTATTATCCTTACTTATTATTTATACCTTTAGAATGTAAATTATTAGCTTTTATTTTTGTTATTATAGGTTCATGAATTGGTTATGAATCTTCTATTTTTTATTTTACTGAAATTGGGTGAGGTCTTAAATATCCTCTCCCTCTAATTTTTATAGGCAATATATGATTCATACCTTATTTTAGAACTTATTTGATATATACTAACTTATTATTTCTATCTAAAACTAATATATATTTAATAGATATAGGATGGGGAGAATATGTTGTTTCATCTTTTTTTCCTCGATTTATAAATAATTTAAGTAAATTAAATTCTATTTATCAGTTTAATAATGTAAAAATTTATATGCTATCTTTTCTTTTAATTGGTTTATTTATAATTATTATTTAATTTAAGTAGCTTAAGCTAAAAGTTTAATATTGAAGTTATTATGATGAGTACTACTCCTTAAATATTTATAAAGCTTAATTGCTTATTTTTTCATTGAAAATGAAATGTTTTAATTTAAACTATATAAATAGAGAATTAGACAGAATTTAACTGCCTTAATAGATAGTTAGCAGCTTCTATTATATTATTCTTCAATTCTCTTTAATTGGATTAAATAATAACCATTGATTCCATTAACAATGAAAAGCCTCTATTTTGGCTTCAATTAAATAATTTAGTTAGATAAGAGATATATTTATCTTAATATTAGGTCGAAACTAATTGTAATTTTACTTCATTATCCTTAAGGATGACTGCATCTTTCCAGTATTTTTTAATTGCAATTTAAATGTTAAATTTTAACTACTATCCCTAATCTGCTCACTCAATTCTACCGGTTTTTCATTCATAATAAAGTCCTAAGATTAATGTTAAAATAAATATTGTAATAATTATTATTCATACTTTGGTTAATCTAATTTTTATTGTTATAATAATTGGTAATATAATTACAATTTCTACATCAAAAATTAGGAATAGTACTGCAATGAGAAAGAATTGAATTGAGAAGGGTATACGTGCTGATCTTATTGGGTCAAATCCACATTCGAATGGGGATATTTTTTCTCGATCTATAATTCTATATTTTGAAATAATTCTACATATTATTATTAATAATACTGAAATAGATATTCTTATTAATATAATTGATATGATTATTATAATTATCTTTTCTCTTTTAAGAGATCTATTAATTGGAAGTTAATTATATTTATTATACTAAAAAGATAACTCCCTCATCAGTAAATTGAGATATATAAAAATAATCATACAACATCAACGAAATGTCAATATCAGGCTGCTGCTTCAAATCCAAAGTGATGTTGTCTTGAGAAATGACTCTTAATATGGCGTATTAGGCATGTTATTAAAAATATTGATCCAATAATTACGTGGATTCCATGGAATCCTGTTATTATAAAAAATCTAGCCCCATAAATAGAATCACTGATACAAAATATTGATTCAATATATTCATAGTATTGAAGTGCTGTAAATATAATTCCTAATATCACAGTTAAAAATAATCTTGTTGTTACTTGTTTATAATTACTATTTATTATACTGTGGTGAGCTCAAGTTACTGTAATTCCAGATGATAATAAAATTATTGTATTTAATAGAGGGATTTCTATGGGATTAAATACAATAATGCCCTTAGGAGGTCATGTTATTCCAATTTCTACAGTAGGTGCTAATCTTCTATGGAAGAATCTTCAAAAGAATGAAATAAAAAAAAATACTTCTGAAATAATAAATAAAATTATACCTATTTTTAATCCTGTAACTACTTTATTGGTATGTTTTCCTTGAAATGTTGATTCTCGAATAATATCTCGTCATCATTGATATACAGTACTTATTAAAATAATAATTCCAAGTATTATTAATGATATTTCACTTTTATGGAATCATAAAATTATTCCTGATATAAGTGTTATAGCTCCAATGGATCCTGTTAATGGTCATGGACTGGGGTCAATTAAGTGATAAGGGTGATTACTATTTAATTTCATAGTTTACTTCTCTAGCATATAATGTTCTTAATACTGAAAATACATAAGCTTGGATTATGGCTACTGCTGCTTCAAATACTATTAATATTATTTGAATAGTTATAATTAAATAATTATATTCATTATAATTAATAGAACTATTTCCTAATAATCTTATTAATAAGTGCCCTGCAATTATATTAGCAGATAGTCGTACTGCTAATCTTCCTGGTCGAATTAAATTTCTAATTGTTTCAATTATTACTATAAATGGTATTAATATATTAGGAGTGCCTACAGGTACTAAATGTGCTAATATATAATTTCTTTGATTAATTCATCCAAATAGTATAGTTCTTATTCATAGAGGTAATGCTAATGTTATAGTGAATACTAAATGTCTTGATCTAGTAAAAACATAAGGTAATAATCCTAAAATATTATTTATTAAAATAAACATAAATAGAGTAATTCTAATTAATGTTATACCCTTTCTTCTGACTCCTATTAATATTTTAAATTCTAAATGTAATCTATTAAATAATTTAATTAATAATATTAATATTCGGTTAGGTATAAATCAAAATATAGATGGTATTACTATTAATCCTATCCATATTCTAATTCAATTTATAGATAAATTTATTCTTGTTGCTGGATCAAATGCTGAAAATAAGTTAGTTATCATTTTCAGTTTAATTGACTTGCTTTTCTTATTTTATTATCTTTAATTAATAATAGGTTAGGTTTAATTATGTGATATAAAATATTTCTTATAATAAAAAAAGAAATAGTAAATATAATATAAAGACATTCTCATCATAATGGAGCTATTTGAGGCATAAGTAAAAGATATAATATTTATATTATTAACTTGACAAGTTAATGTTTTAATTTAAACTAATCTTTTGGCCATTAAGAGTAGTGTTACTTACTATATTTTGGTTTAAGAGACCAATGCTTGGAACTAATTTCAGCCACTTAATGATATTGACTTTAGTCAATGGATAAATTTATTTATGGGCACTCCTTCTAATATAATTGGTATAAATCTATGGTTTGCTCCACAGATTTCAGAACATTGTCCATATATAATACCTGGACGGTTAATTATTATAGCTCCTTGATTTAATCGACCAGGGACTGCATCGATTTTAATACCTATTCTAGGTACTGCTCATGAATGTAATACATCTGCTGCTGTGATTAATACTCGGATTTGATTATTTATTGGTAAGATAGTTCGATTGTCTACGTCCAGTAGTCGTATATCACTCGCTTCAAATTCTCTTTGTGGTTTTATATATGAATCAAATTCAATATTATTAAAGTCTGAATATTCATATCTTCAATACCATTGATGTCCAATTACTTTTAATGTTAATATTGGTGAATATATTTCATCAATTATATATAATAGTCGTAATGATGGTAAGGCAATAAATACTAAAGTAATTGCTGGTATTATTGTTCAAATTAATTCAATTGTTTGTCCCTCTAGGAGGAATCGGTTGATATATTTGTTATTTAGTATACTGGAAATGATATATATAACTAAGATAGTGATTATTATTAAGATTATAATAGTGTGATCATGAAATATAGTCAATTGTTCTATTAAGGGTGAATTTGCATCTTGTAATATTATATTACCTCATGTTGATATTTCTAATAAAAGGTTATCCTTTGTTTATAAAGCTTAAATTTATTGCACTGTTCTGCCATATTAGATAATTAGTAATTATAGGTAATTCATTATATGAATGTTCTATTGGGGGAGTTTTTTGTATTCACTCGATTCTAGTGGTCATATGTTCTCTTATTATTATTATTCGTTTTGATATTAATCTTTCCCATATAATTATAAGGAATATTATAATACCAATAATTGATATTATTGATCCTATTGATGAAATAGTGTTTCATCTTATATAACAATCAGGATAATCTGAATATCGACGAGGTATACCCCCTAATCCTAAGAAATGTTGAGGAAAGAATGTTATATTTACACCTACAAATATAATGATAAACTGAATTTTTAATCATTTATGATTTATTGTTAAACCTGTAAATAGTGGGTATCATTGAATAAATCTTCCTATAATAGCGAATACTGCTCCTATTGATAGTACATAATGGAAATGGGCTACTACATAATATGTATCGTGTAATACAATATCAATAGATGAATTGGCTAAAATTACACCTGTAAGCCCTCCAATTGTGAATAGAAATACAAATCCTATTGCTCATATTGTGGCAGGGGAATAATTAATTTGGGCTCCATGTATAGTAGCTAGCCATCTAAAAATTTTAATACCTGTTGGTACTGCAATAATTATTGTAGCTGATGTAAAGTAAGCTCGTGTATCAACATCTATGCCTACTGTAAATATATGATGTGCTCATACAATGAATCCTAATAATCCAATTGCTATTATGGCATAAATTATTCCAATAGAGCCGAATGTTTCATTTTTACCTCTTTCTTGTCTAATAATGTGGGAAATTAATCCAAACCCTGGTAAAATTAAAATATATACTTCAGGATGTCCAAAGAATCAGAATAAATGTTGATATAGAATAGGGTCTCCCCCTCCTGATGGGTCAAAGAATGAGGTATTAAGATTACGATCAGTTAATAATATAGTAATGGCTCCGGCTAAAACTGGCAATGATAATAGTAATAATAATGCGGTAATTCCTACTGATCATACAAACAGGGGAATTCGTTCTATTCTTATACCTACAGGGCGTATATTTATAATAGTTGAGATAAAATTTACTGCTCCTAAAATAGATGAGATACCGGCTAAGTGTAAAGAAAAAATAGCTATATCTACTGCTGCTCCTGCATGTGATAAATTTCTTGATAATGGCGGATATACTGTCCACCCAGTTCCAGCTCCTATTTCTACTAATCTTCTTATTATTAATAATGTAATTGAGGGGGGTAATAATCAGAATGATATGTTATTTATTCGTGGGAATGCTATATCAGGGGCTCCGATTATTAGGGGTACAAGTCAGTTTCCAAATCCTCCAATTATGATTGGTATAACTATGAAGAAGATTATAACAAAGGCATGTGCTGTTACTATTACATTATAGATTTGATCATCTCCAATAAATGCTCCAGGTTGTCCTAATTCTACTCGAATAATTATTCTTATAGCTCTTCCTACTATTCCAGCTCATATTCCAAATATGAAATATATAGTTCCAATATCTTTATGGTTAGTTGAATATAATCATTTATACAATATATGATAAGGTGACTGAATTTTAAGTGATAAATTGTAAATTTATTTATGGTATAAACCTCTTATCATATTAGGCTTTATAGTCAAAATTTAATGATATTAAATTGCAAATTTAAAGTTAAGAATTAATTCTTTAAAGCTTATATAATATATAAATTTAACTTTGAAGGTTAATAGTTTTATTTAACTTAAAGCTTTAAATTAAATTAATAATTATAATTATAGGTATACTTAAATTAATAATTAAAAAATATCTTGTAATGTTAATTGGACTATTGATATATCTTCATTTATTAATTATTCTGAATTGGAAAATTATTCTTATTATAACTCGTATATAATAGAATAGGGTTATTATTCTTATTATGATTATAATGATTACTATTATAATTATTTTATTATTTATTAATTCTTGAATTACAATTCATTTAGGTAAAAATCCTAATAATGGAGGTAATCCTCCTATTCTTATTATAGAAATTATATAATTAATTTTTTCAGTTCAGGTTATATTTACTCTATTTATTTGATTAATAAAATAAATATTTATTTTATTAAATATAATAAATATTATAGCAGTTATAGTTGTATAAATAATTCAGTAAATTAATCAATTATTTTGAATTGTATTAATTGAAATTATTCATCCTAGATGATTAATTGATGAATATCCTATTAATTTACGTAGCGATGTTTGATTTAGCCCTCCAATAGCTCCAATTATTGTTGATATTACACTAGCTATAATTATTGTTCATTGATTTATTTGTACATTACTTATTATGCTAAGAGGAGCAAGTTTTTGTCAAGTTAATAATATTAAACAACTTATTCATCTTATTTTAGTCATAATTTCAGGTAACCATCTATGGAAAGGAGCTGCACCTAGCTTAATTATTAGGGATATAGTAATTATTATATTAAATCTTTCAGTCATAAAAGAGTTAGTTGCTATAATTATTATTAAAATAGAAAATATTAGGATTATTCTCCCCATTCTTTGGATTAAAAAATAAATTATTGCTGATTCTGAACTCTCTTTATTTTCTTGTTTTGAAATTAAAGGAATAAAAGATATTATATTTAATTCTAACCCTATCCATATTCTAATTCAATTATTAGAACTTATAGTAATTAAAGTTCCAGAAACTGTGGTAATTAAAAATAATGATTTACTTTTATATATTAGAAAGAAGGTGTGTCTATTTCCTATAAGCAGGGTATGAACCTGATAACTTTTTTAGTTTATCTTTCTAACTTAATAATTATATATTAGTATATGATGTACATAAAGTTTTGATCTTTAAAGTAATAGTTTAACTCTATTATATATAATTATAAGAGTAATATATAATATATACATGATCTATTCTATCAAAATAGTCCTTTTCTTTCAGGCATCTTATA